CAGAGGAGATGCCGGTGAAGACTACCAGCCAATGATGGACCTGGGCCTACTACCGCCAAGTAGCCTATGAAGTCTCAAATTGAATACTAAAGTCAAACTACTTGTCCTCCCCAAAAGAGCAGCTGAAATCAACCCATGGCAAAGCAGCATACCCGTTTAAGCATAGTCGCTCGTCTAAGGTTTCGGGACAAAAAGAGAGGCGGTTTCGAGTGCTCATGTGCCAATTTCGGGTGAGGTAATGCTAATCTCCGTAGTTGATGAACCTCTTTCAGAGCCTGTTACTCGTAAGTAAAAATCATTCTATGCCCCTTCCCAAGTCTCCATTTTAACCTAACTTGAGCACTGAATTTCCCTTTTTAATGCTGTGCCATATATATGATGAGTTGCTCTTTGGTGCATCAAATAAGGATCCCCCATTATTGAGATACTTGCTATGTAAGACTTGCGCCCATAAAGCCTGTGGTTTTTTGATAGCTCTCCAGCTGGGAGATCTGCTTTTTTTGTTCAGTCTCTCTGATGCCAAGCCCCCCATTGCACTTAGGCTTGCAAACTTTGTCCCAGGCGACTGCATGTACTTTTTTGTTTGAGTCCTCTTCCCCCCACATTTTTACATTTGTCAATATCCTCACATAGATAACTAGAAAACTTTATCGTTTGCATTGGGAGTGTGAGGACAAGAAAGACAATGTACAATGCCATGATCACGAAGATGAATTACAGACAAGCAATTTCTTCTTCAAGAAAAAAGATTCAGAGAGTTTAAATAAATGAGCTAAACGTTGATGCCACAAGGTGGGATTCAGACGAGTAGCAAGAAGAGAGAAGCAAAAAATCTCGTAAGTGATGAGGGACCAAGAAAACGTATGCGCTAACGCTATACGGCTTTCGCGGTAGTCGCTCATCCGTTGCTTGTTGGGGAAAGGGTAATTGTTATTCCCCGAGGCGAAGCTGAAAGAGAGACTAGAAAGCAGGATCTTATCTTGGCGGATCCATGGTAATATCGGTTGTTGATTCTTGTCCTTCATTCCATACACCTTCTTCTTATCCGTAACGGCAGAACCATTTCCCTTATTCTTTTATTAGAATACACGCCGCCTACATTACTACCATAAAGGATCTAAAAGGAAGTTCTTATAGGAAAGCGGGTCTTTTAGGCTAGGCCTGATTTTGATGTACCATGAGTTGATGTCGTCAGAACTATTCTTATAGGACCGGACTCGGGAAAAACTATTCCACATCGGGGGAAGGGAAAGACCTAAAGCAAGCTAGGCCCCTTCTTCCTTTTCGGCCTTTTTCCCCTATGGAACACTCAAGTGAATCTCGTACTTTCGGCACGAGGACTTGAAGATGCAACCTTTATCGTCCTGAACCGGTGGCTCACTTCTTTAAAGATTTTATAACAACTGTACTAATAGGAAAGAGAATCCGTGAGTTTGCACCAGAGAAAGCTAATTTTAGATAGGAAAGGTGGAATATGTGCTTCGATAAGTTCACGTCTTTGATGTCTCCCAATGGAATGGACTTGAGAAACCCTTTCGAAACCCGGTTTTCTTGCGAAAAACCTACTTTTTAGATGTTTGCTAGGTATTTTTTTTCTATCAAACACAAAAAAAGAAGAGGAAAACTACTTTGGAGTTTTTTGATATCGAGATTGGCATTCAGATACAACCGATATTACCTTCGATACGCCTTTCAAGGTGGCAACCTCTATAGTCTAGTTTGTGTATAGGGGCTTCGAAGCCTTAATGAAAGCTAGAAATATCGCCATATAGATAACGGTAAGTGGTAACAACGAAAAGGCTTAAAATCCCTCTCTAAAACTCCGGAGGCCTTTAAACAACCTCTATTCGCCTGATTCTTGGTTAGCTGACTAAGGGCGGAGCATGGCCTTGAAATCGAGTCGATCGAGCAATGGAAACATAAGAATGAAAGTAGGATGAGCAGGAAGTCCTTCTCTAACTTGCTCAAGAGATACACCTTTTGTCATGTCATCCCAAGCTTCAGCATCAGACTGACTATTATCCGATCTTCAGTAATTGTATATAACCTCCTTCGGACCCTCTCGTCTACCACCCTGAAGCCTGATCTTTCTTCTCGTAAACCCCTCCTGCTGTGCCTCTCAATCCCATATCTACTATTTAGTCAAGCCCTTCCCTACCTCTATATCTTAGTTGAAGCCTTCTCGTCTCTCTCTCTAGGGATAGAGGAAGCTAGGAGAGGATTCTAACCAATTCTATCGAGCTAGCTACAGGAACAACAAGAAGAGCAAGATATAATACCATTCTTAGCTAGCCTATCTATCGTGCTATAAACCTACAGGGAACAACAGCCAGATAGAAGACATTCCATTCTTTTCTATCCCTCTCTTGTTAGTTGCTCCTCTTTCTAGGGTTCTAATGGTCTAGGTTCAACCACTCTCACTTACTAGGAAGAAGGAAAAGATAAAAGATCCCACGAACAGGGTTAGCCTAGCCCATAACTTCCAATAACATTGGATATGAGGCATTCTATCTTTTCCGTATAACTACACTACAATCCACTCGAAACCATGGATGTGGATGAATGATAAAAAAATAGAATCTAATAAGTTTGGAATAGACTGATACATAAAGACTTTTACTGCAAACAAAAGAAAATAAAACAAAGTGATACAATTGAGGCAAAAATTATAAGGGAAGGACCTGCCCTGCCTGGACTCTAAGATTTACTTGCACGTTTCAGTTTGGTTTTTTTTCCAGTGGCGTACGACCCTATGGAAGATTTTGGTTTGGAGTGGAAGTGTCGAGCTGTTTTTGATGGAGACTTTATTCTCCCTCATGATCCTAATCGGAAGATTGCAGGTTGAAGCTTCAAGGCAACGAGTTCTCTCAGTAGTTTCAGGGTTCGAGTTCGTCGGGAACGGCACTAATTGATTCCTAAGCAACAGGAGCTAGCAAAGTCAGACATGTTCCGGGAAATTCGCCATCCTAGCCCAGTAGGACATCGCAGTCTGAGACCTATTGCTCTTATCCTTCCTTATCAGTCAGAGAGGGGCCCCCTTAGGTTTCGGGGCTTATTTCTTATTTCTTATTTATTGAAAAAGGGGGAGTGAGGGGGGGGGAAGGTCCGGAAAGCCCTCACTTTATTGATGGGACATTTTGATCACCTTTTCCTCTCACCCTCCCCCGGTTCTGGTTCAGGAAAGGGTCAACGCAAGGATCTTACTTCGAAGCAATCTCTGGAGTTTTCCCTTATCCGAACGGGTCTTGCAAGAAAATCGAATTTCATATTGAGCTCCAAATATACGCTATTGAGATGGGATGGCTCCTACTAGCTCTCCCCCCCTAAGAACCGCACGTGCGAGTTCTCCCGCATACGGCTCAAGTGGCGAAGGCCCTTTCTTTCGCGCTTGGTAAGCGCTTCGCTGTAGCCAAGCTTCGACCGCGACTGCTCGTCGCTTCTGGCCGCCTTATTCCGTCACCCGAGATCCAAGTCAGCACCGGAAAAGATCTCTTGATTCCTCGCGGCCGGGCCGGCTTGGAAGCAAGCTACCTCTTGCCTATCTCACCCCCTTTCTTCTTATTAGTAAGATAGGTTGCCCCTTTCCCCTTTTAATAATAAGGTAAGCTTCCAAAGCTCCTTCCTTCAGCTGGGTGAGCCTTCGCTTTTTGGATCGTCTTCTGCCCAATGCGGTACCCCCCGTTTTTTGGTTCCCATTGGGTTTACCTTGTTCACAGGTCGACCCCATGGCAGCAAGAAAAGGCGATCTTGTGCTATACTCCGGTGATCTCTTTCCTACCGAGACACGCAAACTCCCATCGTGTCCCAGATCACATTCCGTGAATCGAAAGAGGAAGCCTACTCATCTATCAGCTCCTCTCGTAGATCGGTGCGGTTTTACGAAGCGTCTAAGCACAGTTCACTCACGTTGATCAATGGTTTGCCGCCACCCCTTAAGGTTACCTGTTGTATCATACACTTCTTGCATTCTTTCCCACGCTTCATACCTCCTCTTTCTTCTTAAGGTAAGGTAAAAAGACAGGCATGGTGGGGTAGGAGCATCCAGTCGGAAATCTTTTTGGCTTGACCAAGAAGTCTTATGTCCTCCGAGTCGCACGGCGTTTTAACCGAAAGAACTTCTTGCGCAATTCATGCGTTTCTGTTTTTATGACCAAAAATTCTTTCTTGATTTTCATTTCAAATTGTTCTCTGGACTTTTTATCAATATGAGGTGATCGTAACACAGTATATAAGACTCGTGATTCAGGCAATCCAATCTTCCTTGTGTAAGGCGGAAGCCCCAAAAAAAGGTTTTCCTTAAATGGGTGATCAAAAGATTTAATTACTATGCGTATCTTGGTGGTCGTTACTTTTGGTGATCTTTCTTTTTGGCTGACTCCTCTTCTTGTTCTATTGATCAGAAGCATCCAGCAGCCGTATCGGCCCCGCCTGAGATAGGTGCGCGGGAAGACGAAGAAGAGCCAAAAAAAAGAGAATCCACTTCAATTGGATCCATCTCGTCTTGAAACCCGCCCAAGAGACACCAGAGGTCGGAAGAGGACTCGCAGGTCCCATATCCATATAGAATGAGACCTGGGATCCTCCCCAACAGTGAACTCGACAAAAGATGTATCGGGCAAGAAAGGAAAAAAAAACCACTCCTGACCTATACATAAAAGGATGCCGAAGTGCAAAGAGAGCAAAGGAAAGGATTGGTCGTACGAAGACACCCTCTTTCTTCTTAAGGTAAGATAAAGGGACAGGCATTCTGGGCAGGTCGCAATAAGTCGCCAGTCGAAGGTTTAGACCAATCGCAATTCATCACCATCTTGCCCGCTTCCAATTGATGACTGGCTATTATATAAGTGTTGACCTAAGCCCCTGTGCTGGGGCTCGGCTCCCGAACCGTACGTGAGCTGCCTCGTACGGCTCTTCCTAAGAACTTGAAGCCCCCTTTCTCTAAATAGAAAAAAATGCATTTACAAGAAAAAAAAGACTTTTTCAAAAAGCCTTCGCCAACAAGGTTATTAGAGAAGCAGCTTCGTTCCTTGACTTCTTTGCTCAGTCAAGCTTACTTGTTCCTTAGTGTAGTGGTCGGTCTTACCACCAGAATACCTATGATATAGTGATCGGCCTTTCGAATGCGTCCTTCCTTACTTTTCTGAGAAGCCCTTTACATAAAGGACAGGGGGCTGTTCACCTTTGGAAAGTTAGCTACTTAAGTACTACTCAAAAAGTAAAGGCGAACGGGGCTCCCAGGCCGGGACGTCTAGCAGAATGCTTGGCCTCCTGCGCTGGAAGCGACACCCGAAGGATGAGCTTCTGGCGGTTAGCTTAACGCACTAGATACTAGATAATAGGCATTAGGCATTCAGAGCTGGAAGGAGGCAAGCAAATGAAGGGAGGCATTACGGGCCGACTAGAAGAAGCTTTGCTTCGTAGACTCGGCAAGTCGCTTATAGAATGCCGACTACTATTTTCCACTTAATAAGGATAGGGGGGAGCGAAGCGAAGCTTAGCGAGCTTTATAAGGCCGACCACTACATAAGTCGCTGGCGGAGAAAGCTCGAAGAGCTTCCCTTCATTCGTTGCTAAGCCAAGGTCCCAGGTCTCCGAGTCAGCCCGCGCCTTTTCGAAGAATCCTGCACCCATGGGCATACGGCCTGGCAGGCCTTCCCTTTCCGCCGGAGCTTCATGGGCGTTGCCCCGTTCCCCAATCAGATGTTTGGATGTGAGCTATACTCCGCGAGTAGCCAAACGGGCGTATGGCCTTGCCATTTGACCTTTCTTCCCGGGTGACTAGGAATGCTCAGTGACAACCTATCAATTGTCACCGCCTGGCCTCTCTTGCTACCACGGTAGCACCTAGTGTGGTCAGCACCAATCGTGTTCGGGCAACGAAGCTTACACTCATTCACATTGGTTCATCCTGCTATGCCCTGGGCCTTTTGCTCTTCTAACGTAAAAGGTAGCCGGCCATTCGTCAAGGCCCAGGAATCCGCTGGACATCTCAGCGGCGGGATTTGATACCCGCATCCGATCGAAGTTCCTTTTTAGTGCCCCCCTAACATAAAGGAGAGCTCTTTCTAGGTGGGTCGCTTCGCGCAAGACATTGCTTAGGACCAACGGGTCACACGACAGGTGCACGATCGACTTTGCACGTTCCATCCTTCGGCCCTTTGTCTATCGCCTTGGTATAAAAGCCTTGATCCGTCTTCGGCTTCGATTCGTTATGCTCAGAAGCTCCAACAAGCCCTAAAGTCTCTTGCCGCCTCTGCCAAGAGAGCGCTGCTTTCCCTTTGATCCTATGTGCCCAGAGAATGCTATGCGTTCTCCACTTTCGGATCTCGCAAAGAGAGATCGTGTTTTTTCCTCTTACTTTCTTTCGCGGAGCGAAGAAAGCGGGCTTTGCCCCAGCTACCGCTATCCTTGGGAAACCAAAAGAGCTACCGAAGGAAAGGGATGCAGTCTCTCCCTTGGCCTTTGGAGAGGAGAAGGCAGAGAAGAAAACGTCCTTCGCGCAAGTTTTTTTGCTTTCTGCGCCCTTACTAGTAAAGGGGCTCTTCGAAAAAGAAGGCATTCTGGTGGGAAGGCCGACCACTACATAAGTCGCCATCAGTCTAGGAGAGAAGCAAGCTACCTTTCTTTGATCCACCTTCCCGGGCAGGGAAGAGAACGCAAATGGACCGCGGATGGTGGTCGTGGTAAATTCCAGTATCTTACGCTGCGGAGCGAACTCTTCTATCGTCTTGCATTTCCTCTGGTGGGCCCCCCCTTTCCATCGTACTGGAGCGATTTGAGAAGAACGATTAGGGTCATATTCTATCCTTTCTACAATGCCCATAGACGAAGTGCTTCGTTTCAGATCAATTCTTCGCTGCAATCGCTTCGACCCACCCCCTCGGTGAAAAACCGTAATACGTCCTGAAGAATTCCTACCAGCAGACTTTCCTGTACTCAAAGTGAATTGTCTAAGTGCTCTCCTTTGTCTCATTGTCTATCTCCTAATCATTCGATTCCGCCTCCACAAAGGCTAGCTCCTACTCCTCCTTCTCCTTTAGGATAGGATCGTCGTTGGTCCTTCTTTCACTTTTCACTAATGATCTCACCATTTTCTAGTAGTTGTAGTTCGCGCGAGGGACTATCCTTTCTATTGCTTGCCCTTGCTTTTATTCCTTCATTCATGGAAAGCTTTATATCGTCTTCTTTAACGAGACTTGAAAGAAGTGATGAACCTGGATCTATCGGAAGAAGTTTTGTGACTAAAGAGGATCCGCCTACGAAAGGACTTCCTGAACTACTCAACAGAACTAGACTCACGAACTGAGCTAGCCACTCCTTCTCCTTGACTGGCTAAAGATAGAAGCACTTTAACGACGGGATAGAAAAAAGAGAGACGGGAGCACAGCAGCAAAACGGTCCTAGAACTTGGGGACAACAAAAGGAACGAACGAAGGCATAAAGAACTAGAGCAGGAAGACGAGTTGGAATATTGTTGTATGAACAGGTCTTTTGGTTGGCTTTACTCCGGCGCGGAAACAAGCAAGAAAAAAAAACTTTAATGACGGATTTTTACGTCACCCTGAAGCATGTTACAAGTAGTCGTCTCGTCTCATCGTAGGCAAGGCCTCCTTCGTTGGTAGTCGTCCCATATAATGGAGTAAGCACCCTTCGAGAAGGAAAAGCTAGCCATCCATAGGGGTCATCATCATGCCCGTCTCTCTTCCCCATCCATCTCATGCCTTTCCCTCCTGGCTCAGATGCCGACTCTATCTAATACTGCTTCCTTTCCCGCGGTAGATCTCTTTCTGGAATAGTGAAGGGAAGGAGAGCTCCAGCTTTCCGAGCCTCCTATGAGCTTCTTCTAGTTTTGATGAGGTGAGCTCCGCCCGTTCGCTATGGTTCATTTGCTACAGACAGGGGGAGTGGGATGTTTCGCTTACGTGTGGTATGAACTGGGAAAGTGGACTATTCGCTTACTCCTTTTCATGAGGAGTAAACGGACACTTATGTTTAGTATTACCAATAGACGGAAGAGCTTGGACCTTTGCGTGCACGATTCTCTCTGGCCTTGGCGTCCATGTGTGCTTCGGTCTCCCTTCCTTTTCTTTTGACTTCTCTGCCGACAAAAAATTAGTTGATGACACGATAGATCTTTTAGTACGAGATTGCTCCCTTCGTTCCCAAGCTATTGAGTTATGTGATAAAACCCAAAATGAGTAGAGTAGGAAGATCTAGTTTCTAGTTATATGACATCGTAACTGCACTAAATGAAATGGATGAATGTCCGGGCAAGTTTGATATCTCATATACATGGCCATGGCTTTGATCTTCTTTATCGAAGGAGTAAATCAGTCTTTGACTCCCTTTCCTGCCCACCTTTTCATTCTAATGCTTGTCTTAGTTACACGTGAACCTTTAATTTGCAAGAGTGGTTTCATCGGTGGAAGGTAGGGCTTCAGTCGAACAACCTTCTCCCTTTATTTATTATGGAAGACTCTTTGAAAGAGGAATGACTTGGGAAGTTGCTACCTCGGGTGTAGTATCCAATCCAGTGTATCCCTATTAGGGAACTGGCAATTTCTTCTTACTATAACTATCCTATCTAGTCTTCTCTTCCTATTCATTCTCTTTCTGTTGCAGAGTCATTCTACATTCTAGGTTCTAGGCTAGGCCTATGCTTATCTTTCTTTTCTCTCTGGGCTTATGGAATTAAGAACATGATCAACTCTGAATCCGCTAAGTAGGAAAACTAGGAACGGACCTTTAAGTATGAAAACTAGGATAGGACCTTTAAGTAGGACTCCTTTTAACTCCATGAATGATAAAAATAAAGGCCAACCAAAGAAAGTCGCAATTCATAGGCCTTATCTTCTATATCTGCAACGACCTATCGAAAAGATAACAAAACCCTGGCTCAGACACAGAAAGAAGGGCTCGCCCCTCAAATTCGGAAGTGCTGCATAATATCATAATCTTCCTCACAACCTTCCAATCTCTTTAAAGGGAAAAAGTCCTCATGCATGGGCATCATGGCTTTTTGAAACGGATCCCCCCTTTCAGGGAAGACCTATCAATCAAGATCGAAGTAACTCTATCCCACAATGTCATCAAGACCAACGAATAGCTAAGGTTCTGGGGAAACTAGTCGCCTGAGTCGCACAAACTCTAAAACTCGAAAAAAAGAGAACCCGCTCCCTAATTTAATCAACTGGTCTCTCTCTCTACCTGGAAGGAGGGCCGGAAGCCACTCCGCTGTTTGCGAGAATACCTTCGCAATCACTAGCTCTTTCATTCATCTCTTTTCCAGACCCTACCTTCAATAGAAAGGAAGCAAAAAAACCTTGCGCGATCTACACCAACAACCAGCCTGATGAACCAGACCTCGAGCATCTGTTCACCAACTATCTCTCATTTCCAAGCCTTCCTTTTATGGTTCAATACCTTATCTGAGCACCCGATGAAACTGACTGAATCTCGTATCACTGCCAACCATTTGGTGGTAAAGTCCAAACCCATTTCCCGAATGAGGCCTCTTTCTTCATTTGCATGAAATATATCCAACCAAGAGAGTCGTGCAACCTCCTGAACCTCCTTATTATCTTGACCTGCAGGAGAACCTGCAACATCTTTTAACTGTTCCGCTCGACTCACTCCGTGAACTCTCGCTCCTTTCATCTCCTATATCTTCTTCTTAGAGCCCAAGTTTCGACACAAATTCTCGGCCTAACCCAGTTGGATCCGTGGATGTCTCTGCTACTTGCTGACAGTCACTCTTCATCTTCTCCTCTTTTATCTGAGCTTGATTCTGTTGATTACAAAATAAATCCTGAAACTGGTAATAAACATACCATCCAATAATCACTCTAAAAAGAAGTTCCACCAATCCCTTAGCTAAAGAGAAGCAACTAAATAATGCTCACCTGACTACGACTACCTGTCGATGTGTCAAGCTGATACAGTTCCTCCCAACACTTTATTTTGAATTCTCTGACGGAGTACCGCTTAGTTTATTATTTTTCTCAGTTTCTTTCGGTGAACCACTCCTCTTTGTTTATTGACCACTTGAAACTGAACACTTTAACTACTTGACACTGAAGACTTTAGTAGATCTTGAAAGTCGTATCAAGGACACAAGTCTTTGTTGACCGAGCCCGAGCCTTTTTTTTATAGGTTATGAGTGTGTAAGGCTTGGCTCATCAAGTGGTGGATGTGATAGATAGGGCTTTAGTTCGCTTTTACAAAGCTCTCCTTTATATTATATAAGTATTCTAGTAGTAATTATGAATAGGAACCCGGAACACAGGACATGTTGATGGGACAATTGCATTGCCTTTCATTTCTTTAAAAAGCTTCCCGCTCCTCCTAAAAGACAAGAACTAGAAGCTAGTAAAGAAGTTGAGATTCTAGCCATAGCTTCAATTTCCTATATTTTAAAGAGGACCTCCCTCGCTCTGTCCCCGACTCTTGTGAGCCTGGGGCCTTACTATTGGATTGGCGCCGTTCTTTGCCTGAGCCTGTGAAGCGGTAGAAATGATCGCTACCATCTTGCACTCAATCGAAAGGACCCGTGCATTAAAGATATAAGGGATGAGGCTTTCGATCAAAAAAGCTGGGACTCCCGAAGTGCTAGCCGACACACTACTTCCTATAGACATAGTTATCGCTTCCTCTCCTTATTCATTCTATAGGGCGAGTCCCTTCGTTCCTCTTCCTGAAGGGAAGCAAAGGATGTCGATGGGTTTTCAAAGTAAAAACCAAAGCAGATGGGTCCATTGATAGATACAAAGCCAGGTTGGTGGCTCAGGGGTACACTCACTCAAGAGTATGGGCTTTCTTTATTATGAGGAAACCTTAGCACCAGTAGCAAAGTTCAGTTCGAACCCTTATTGCTGTTGCTGCCACTATAAAATTTCCTATGTATCCGCTGGATGTCAAGAATGCTTTATGTAATGGAGGGCGTTGGGTGTGGAAAGGGCGTCAGGGGGCGAAGGAGGAAAGGGTTCACCCCGGCTCTAACTGGGTTCAATCACTCTATATAACCAGCAGCTTTCCGGAGGCAGGCCGTCGGTTATCTCCTTGGGTCGTCTTACCTGGACCCCCGCATTTCTCCCAGCTCTCTGCGCAGTTTGTTGTTGTTGTTCGGGCGGAATAGTCTGTCTTCGAAGGATTTCATCAAATCAGACTTTTGATCGGCTAGGGTGCCTGATCCAGCGTATTCGTGCTGTCCAACACGAAACCGAGAGACGGGACGCCTGAGCAAAGCTTTGCACGCATCTCTTGATATACGTAATAAGATTATGGCGAACGGTCCCTCTTCGTCGGGTTGTCTCAATTCCCGATAACGCCTGCGCCGCCTGGGTACGCGTCTGGATCTGCCTCGGGCTTTGTCTTTCTTTCTATAGGATCTGCTGCTCCAACCGTATCCACTTGTGATGCACCTGGGTTGGTTTGGCCTCTTCCGTAACCCTTGCCGCTGATGGTTATGGGTAAACCACAGTAAAGCAGAAAGGAAAGCCTCTCGGAGAACGTTTTCGTCGTCGTTAAAGCCGAGAGAGAAGTCTCTAAAGCCGCTATGGTCTGGGCTCTCACTCACGTCGTCCGTCCCGGGGACTCCATTACGCTGCTCGCCCTATTAGCCGGCGGCAACCGTGGTAATTCATTAATTTCAGCCAGTCCCGGGTTATATATTGTACGGCGAAACTCGCTAATAGATATCTGTTTTCTCAGGAACCAGACCTGCATGCACGAAGAAGAACATATATCTCTGGTCATATTCTTGTGGAACTTCTGTCGTCCCCTTCATTGTGGTTCCTCGGCCCTGCTAGCCATTTGCTTGCTCGAACTGTACACATTCAAAGAGGGGGCAAGCTAAACAAGCAAGCAAGCCATCCAAGTTTATAGAGTCGGAGGTTAGAAAGAACTTGGAGATTTCCCTGTGACTAACTTAGCGCACTTCCGGTGGTAGCCAATGGGCTAAGTCTCTATAAAGAGCCACTCACATATTTATTTATAGTTCGGTGTGAGATCAGCTAAATTAAGCTACGCTCATCATTTATGATCCACGGCTCGCTCAATTAGAGCACTAACCACTTCAAAGGAATTCGCTCCAAAGACGCTTTTAATCGCTCCGCTGGGAGGATCCGGTCGAGAGGTTGTCCAGTCATCTCGGTGAGGAATTTCGCTATGCCACCCGCTGACCTTACACTGTGAGTACTGCTGTAGCAAAGCCAACGGGAGGATCAGTCCCAGGGCTCAATCTATCTAGGCTGCCAGCCAAGATGAAGATGGATTGAAGGGCTTGTCAGGGAGCTTCATAGGGAATTGTAGGATCCCGGTGCGTTTTCCTTCGGTCGGCCTGTCATCGAAGGATGTTAGCAAAATCAGAAGAACTAGAGGCTCGGGTTGGTCAAGCGAACTGATTCATTTAATTCTGCGCCTAGTCTTAGCACCCGCACAGTAGAGGGGAAGAAGCATTCCCTTTCCGACAAAACGAAGCGTCTTGCCGCTGGGTAAAGGCAATAGGAGGAGTGAACCCGACCACTTCACGCTGAGGTTCATAAAGGTAAATCCGGCCTCCTGGATCCTCGCCCCAAAGCCAACGCATGAGTTTGGTGCTCTCCATTAACCGCTCCAATCTTGTGCTCAATGAGGTCCCGGTACCTTCTTCTTGGAGCTAGGCTAAAACTCGTCCACATCTCCTGTCCGAACGATCATCTCCCGTCGTCCTTCCGGCTTGCCATCTCTTTATCTCGAATCCCTCGTGATGGTAGGACTCTCTCTTCTGGTCTTGGCCTTGGCTGCTGAAACAATTGAAGACATCCTTTTAGAGGCGCCATCTTTCTTAAGTAAAAACGAGGGGAAAACTAGTGGCTGCCTGAAAATACGATAATTGGGCGGCTTTTGAGACCGGATTTGCCAACACGGTAAACTTTCGTCTTCACGGGTAAGCATATCATCTCTTGAGTGGTAGATCCTCAACCGCTTGATAGTGGGCTATAGGATCAATCTTCCGCTAATGCTAACATCTCTTATCTCATTTGGAATTTACCGCTTCGGTAAAGTGTATAACCTGCCCGTGCTCATCCGCATTTCACAAGCAATTGATGAGTGGCTTTTGCTCCTTGGCCTTCTGTTTATTGATCTTTTCCTGCTTGCGAATCCCCTTCTTCCTTTAATGAAATAGATCGGTCTTCCTCGGCCATCTTGATATGGTTATATCAATAGAAAGCATCCATAAAGGACAGCATCCCATGTCCAGCGGTGTTGTCCACCAGAACATCGATGGTTGAAAGAGGCTGCTCAGCAGGGCTTGCCTTGTTTAGGCTTGGACTCACGGAACCTACTTTCCAATTGAGGGAAAAACCGCTTTCTTACCAAGACGAAGGAATAAAGAAGGAGCCGCTCGTCCCGGGAAACCAAGTACGCTTTGGTGAGCGAGAAGCAGCCAAGTATAGGAGAAGGGGCGATTGGCTTAGTAAAGATAGTATATAGTTCCACTTGGTGAATAGTGCCTCGGCCCGGTTGAGTCATTTTTTTGTTTGTTCGGCTCGCAGCGAACTTGTTCTAGTGGAAATACATTTCTCTCTGGGAAAAACACATAAGATTTGTTCGCTAGAGCTCATCACTGAAGAATGGTGGCTTTACTTTTTGGAATTAGAGAAAAACTTCTTCGCGTGGGCGGCGTACGTACAAGGTTTTTATCCCTCTTGTATGAGGTGCGTTGCCATCGTCTCTTTCCCCTTTGCCAGGTTACGCGGCATGGATTCGTCGATTGACGAATCGGATCTTGGCTTGCTGTCCCGCCGACGAACCAGTGACGAAGTAGAAAGGGAAGGCAATAGAAAGAGGTCTCCCTTCCTCCTTCTCTTTGTCTTCTTCTCGCCGCTTTTCTCGTCCATCCTGCCCTGCGCCGCTTACAGATTCAGTTGCAGGCATTTAAGCATCCATTAGTTAAGGGGGTTGGGGCGCGAAGCGCAAACCGCTCTTCTCTCTCTCCGGCGAGGAATTAGATCCTTATCCTTAATAGCCATAGCTGACAATGAATCAATCGCTATCTCACTCTATTGACAGATGAAAGTTATCCCAGGAAAAACATACTATTTTCGATTCCCCGCATGCTACGAATACGAAAATATCCTGTTATTCCGGTTATTGATTGCACTTGATTTGTAATAAACAGTCTTATTCAATAACCCGGCATTCTCCGACATTGATTTCTAGTTCTATCTATCCGGGTAGGCCGATCCAACAAAGGATAGCCAACTGAGTAGCCGTTGAAAGATTCTTCCTTGTATACTCTGAAGTGACTTTCTTTGGAGCCTCCAGAAAATGCTAAAAAGTAAAATACCCGGCAAAGTCCCAGCTACGAGGGTTATTTCACTCCTAAATTCAGGCTTGGTTTGCGCAAGAATAGGTTGAGAGCTGAAAGCAAGCAAGTGGACAGATAGGTTGTTTTCGACGAATCCCCTGCTTGAGAATCAGCTGTTCGCATTGCTCTTGCGCTAGAGCCTGCCGGTAGAAAAGAAAGTCTCGTGGGTCTCTCCGACTCTGATTAGTGACATAGAGAAGAAAAGCAGATTTTTTCCATTTTAGCAGATAAGATAGCAGCAGAAGACATTTTGTCCATTCCTGCTTTCCTGAAGCTGCCTAAACTGGATCAATAGAATATCACACATGCGCCATTACTATGCCTCACGTTCTAGTTCTAAGCGCTAGGAATTAACCACTCTGAGTATAAGAATAGGAAAGGACCTGGCACGGTAGATCCGCTCATCCTGGCTTCGAATCCTAGCTTGAGTTGCCACGGGAACCTTAGCGCCGCGTCTGTGTTGTGGGAAGGTCCTCCAAGGAAGAGGCATAGAAAGAGTGAGAAAGCTCAATCCAAGACATGAAAGTGGAATCACAACTATCGGATCTCGTGCTTAAGCAAAGATAAAATTTCCTTTTGATAGTGCGAAGGTACATCTCTTGGGTAAAGACTAGGAGCAATTCCGTGTTTCAGGGAATTAGGTAACAAAGGATCCACGGAGCGTAGAAGGGAGGAGTTCATACCCGGTTAGGGGATTACTGGCCCAACTTCCTTTTTGTCTATTTCGCATAGCCGGGCTCTTGTCTAATCTCTTTTCTCTCGCAATCGGACATGTTGCGGCGTAAACGGTGATCATTTCTGTTGCGCTTGAACGGGGTTCATTTGCAAAAGTTGGGGAAGGAGCGAAGCCACTCGAACGAATGTGAGAGGAGCGAATCAATTTGTTTTCGACGACTCAGCTCTTTGACTTGTTGCCACATCTATTATCTAGATCCAAGCCAAGAATAAGTGAGAGCAAGCTTAAGCACAGAAATCGAATAGGCTGTTCGGGAGCTAAGAGAGATTGGCAATAAGAGTCAAGAGGTGCCTAGCTTTTTAACAGCAGCAAATCGGCATATCGCTACTTCTATTCTTAGGCATTCCGACATTCCAGGTCCTTCCCGTCCCGAAATTCCTTCTTCTTGATAGCACAGGGGCGCAGCGGTAAATACCGAGGAAAGAAGATAAGAAAATGGCTTTTATCCCAGGCCACGGTAGCAAGTCTTCTGCGGAGGAAGGAAGCCAGGCATAGAGGTGCATATCCGCCTTGGAAGTTTTAATGCCGGTCCTTCGACGATCCCTTTGCTCAAGCTTCTATTGCACCTTTCGAAAGCAAATCGGCATTTAGGACAATTTTCCCAAGGAAACAATCAAATGGCGCATTTCGATGTCACTTATTAAAGCAAGAACCCTGCCCAACAAGCAACGGATGAGCGACTACCGCGAAAGCCGTTGCGCGTTAGCGCATACGTTTTCTTGCTCCCAAGCGATTCTGTTCTGTCTGTGGGTATATCTTCTTCTAATTCATCTAGTTCATGTGCAGCCTACTCGTGGCCCTGCTAACAGCTCTTTGTCCGATTCTATTCCTATTTCCTGATTCTATCTCGTCTCATCGGTCATTGAAGGAAAACTATCGATATAAGCATGAGAAAGAGCAAATGCCGTACACCTGTAATTAACCGCGGAGACGGTGGAAGGTGAAGAGGTCGAGTCAGAGGTAACGGTTGAACGCTAAGCTGCTTCTCAATTCAACGATTGTTGGCCATTGTTCTGGACAGAAATCTGCATGTTATGCACCCCAGCATACATTAAAGTGAAAAGTGGCGATTTGAAGCTTGATACACAGGCAATGAAAGAATGCATTGAATTTGACTGAAACAGGAATAGTTCCTTTAGGTGTTCTCCTTTATAGTGAGTCTAGTCCTTCGCTTGATGGAAGCACTAGGGGATTTCAATGCCTTAGTTCTTCCCTGCTTTAGTAGAGCCAATTAGCGTAGGAGAACTCCTCGCTGTCGGTAAGGGAGAGGCAGCCCTCGTGGGCTCCAACTATTCATTCGTTTAGGGCGAGCCAATTCAGTTATCACTTCCTCCACTATATGAATGAATGATAAAAACACAACAACTAAGAGCGGGCCTCGCCTGTCATCTACCAGAAAAAAAACTAGGAAGGCAAGAGAAAGCAACCGCCCCTTGACCTAACAAAAACACTAATAAACCTAATCTAATCTCGATTATAACAGAAAAACTCAAGACGCATTTTGGCACTAGTTAAGGTATGGTCTTCGGAGAATCGGCAAGACATAGCGGACGACCTTCCTTAATCATTGGCAAAGTCTCCTTTCTCCACCTTTCCTGGAACTTATGCCATAGCCCTCGGTGGATTCGAACCACCAAACAAGCCATTTCCCCTTGAATGCTCGTTTGAGCTACTGATACCGGAACCGATCTCTCTCTGGATCTGAACCTGAATCAGGGAAGACGTAATTTAAATATGCACCTGGAATTCAATCACATAGGTATAAAGAGCCGGAAAGGAAGAAGAGGAGGGAAGAAGCAACGGACTGAGCGACGAAGCGACGGGATTGAGCGCTTCTCCTAGCGCAGGAGTTTTCGTCGCTGGATTAAGACGACTTAGCTACTTGTCTGAAAGCGGAAACAGAATAGGAAGGTGACTAACTTCATTCGGTAAAGCTAGAAAGCAACCGAAAGAGGCACATCAAAAGGTCTGAAATAAGTCTAGCCTGCCAAGGTTATGTAATAGAGGCGATAGTGAGCCCCGAAGAGTGCTTTTCTATTATTCCCGTGACTCGTTCGCTACGTATTCCTTTCACTGAGCAAGCTCCATCGCTCCTAATACTAGGACAAGGCTCGCTTATGGCTCGCTACCATGGTTTTAGTAGTCAAGAATTCCTCTTTCTTTTTGTTGATGGTGCGTTGGAAGGGACGAAAGGAGCTAGTGAGCAATGACATCTGCGGGGAATAGGCTTGCTTCTTCCTAGCGATCGAGTGGTCCTCCCTCTTCCTGTTCACCACCGGTTCGCCCACTGCTGCTTTCATAGATGTCGTGCGAAGGGACAGAGCTAATGGATGCCTATTCCGTTCTCCTGCGGAAGCTCCTGCTCAAGAGTTCAAACAGACAGAAGAGAGTCCTGCTACTGAAAAAAGTCCATACCATGGGATTCAAACAAAGGGGATTTATTCACGAATACGATTTCTATTGATTGAATTTCCTATTATGGATGGCGGGCGGGGCGGGTGGCTTCCTTTCCCGATTGAAAGCAGTTTCGGTGGAGGGGACGAAGCGAAGGAGATCCAGTTTACGGTTCCTTTGATTGCGTGCATTACGATTACTCATATATACCGGTTCCTGTGGCGATTGCTTGTGTACCTTTTCTAAAGAACTATCCATTCCTGCCTCTTCCTCTTGCTTGTTCCTTTCGGTGCCGATGCCTATATTATATCCCCAGCGACTACCAATTCCAGCTTTCTTTTGTTCCTGCTCACACTCCTAAGCCAATACTCAGAAACCTCTTATTCTGGCTTTCCAAAGTGGCGAGCAGCCCCATTCCAAAACATTCACAGAGGTCCTCAGGCAGACATCGAAAAGGGGACGAAAAGAGTCTATTTACCTTTACAATATTCCGGAATGTATCATGGCTCTATCTATTCATTAAAAAAAAAAAAAGAGTTCTGCATCTCTCCGAGGCTGGGGAAACAAATAGGCGTGGGGAAGAGAGAGAGAGGGGGGCTACGAGCCCTCTCCCGTTGTTGTTCCCGGACCACCCATACCTTCTTTCCCCTTCGCCCGGCCCGGTGAGATCAGATTTCTCGAACGAAGTGAAGTGATAGGAAGAGAAGACTGCTGGCGGGAGATCTCTATTCATAAAACCCCCTTGACTAGTAAGGGGAAAACGAAAGTGCGCTCCTGCGCACCAGCTGAAGAAAGGAGCTTTGGAAGCTTACCTTATTATATTATTATTATTAGGGTTCCAAACCTATCTTACTAATAAGAAGAAAGGCGCAAGCTAAAACCTACTCCTAACAAGTTTCTGGGTCGAAGTATTGCATTCTCCATCCGCCCGACAGCAGCAGAGGGGGTTCGATTCCCGTTATACGCGATGTGGCGAAAAAGACTGATTCAACGAGATATGCCTTGCCTGCATTAAGATTTAAAACTTGTCGTCTACTTTCAGGAAATGTTTGGAACAGAGAACTTACAATAATACAACGCCGCATTCTCCAAAGATTGAGAAACAAGAAGAGATCTATTAAGAGAAAGATTTATTCGAGAGAAAATCTTAACAGTTACATCCAATCACAAACTACACGAAAGTTGTCCCTTTTTCATGGAGATTTACCCATCACAGAGATGCACAGAAGAACAAAACGATCATATATCCCTTTTCTACTCAATCCAGAAACAAGATCGGACGTTATTCCGGTTCGTCTCCATTTTCGTGAAACTATTCCTCAAGCAAGGCAGCCGATAAGTCATCGAAGGGTTTGTGTGAATAATAGAATGGTAAACATTACTCATTTTAAAGTGTCCCACGGTGATATAATATCTTTTCAAGAAAATGATGCGAGAACCCGCGGTGAAGAAATAAGGAGATCTTTCTATATCGAAATATCAGTTGAAAAAATCATAGGAAAATTCCTGGATCGCCCGGTAAGAATGTGGAGAAGAACCAAAACGGAATGGTTCCGAAAACTCAAAACTAAGAAGGGATGCCGCCTACTACTAAAATCCCAGTTTTTGCAACAGTTGCGTTCTTCTATGCAAGAAGAAGACACAAAGAAGTTTGGATCCAAAAAAGTATGCTTAGGCAGTTATTTCGATGAGCACAACAGAATGAAGAGGAATTTGTATCATTTCAAATCCCTATTCTTATCGAAGAGAAGGAACGAGAAAAACCGAAATATTCCTACTCGAACAAGAAGTCCTATAGTTTACAACTCTTCTTTATATAGTAATTCGACCTATTGCTCCGCATCCCCCCATCAGTTTACTATGAAGAGAAAAATAAAAAGAATCGAACTACCTACTCATTATTCGGAGGTGAATCATAGAACACCAAAAGCTGTGGTATCTTATGGACCTAACATAGGTCACATCCCTCACGACATAAGATTGAAAGATCCAAACCTTCTTCTTCGGAGCGGAAACGGACGTGGCCAAAACATATAAAGATCAGCGTAGTCGCTCATAAGGACATATCTATCCGGATAGAGGATAGTCTAGATGATTCATAGATAGATCTCTCTCCATATAGATAGGTATCTTCGTGGATAGAGATAAAGATAGGGATCCATCTAGATCTTGAATCACTATTTCCATTTTTTTTTGATTGATTCTGATTGATTGCCTTTTTTTTGACGACAAGTTTTCAATCGGCAAGGAAATATCGTTTTTCAATTATTAGGGTCGGAGCGTAGACGAAGCGAGCAGAGCCCAGGAAACAGGGAAGCCCGTCATAAAGCAGTCGACTAGAAGTAGAAGACTGCTGGCCTGAGAGAAGGCGGCCTCTCTCGGGAAACATGGCCCAATTTCTCTTCTTTCTTTTTGATTTCAGCTTTCTTTATTTTTTCAGGGGCCCAGAACGCTAAAAGGTGGGGGAGAAGGAAGCCGAACCTCTAATCAACCGTCACACATAAAAAATTCTCGGCGTCGAGAGAGATTTGAGATTCCGTAAGTAACTCAGTGAGTGCTTTCTAAGGCTTGAAAGAAGAAAATGAAATACGAACAACCGCGCTGGTCGTAATAGATCGACTTTCATGCTAGTTCTTGCTCCAGCATGAAAGTTCCATTTCAGGGAAGGACGACGTACTATGATACTTTCTGTTTTGTCGAGCCCTGCTTTGGTCTCTGGTTTGATGGTTGTACGTGCTAAAAATCCGGTACATTCCGTTTTGTTTCCCATCCCAGTCTTTCGCAACACTTCAGGTTTACTTCTTTTGTTAGGTCTCGACTTTTTCGCTATGATCTTCCCAGTGGTTTATATAGGAGCTATAGCCGTTTCATTCCTATTCGTTGTTATGATGTTCAATATTAAAATAGCGGAGATTCACGAAGAAGTATTGCGCTATTTACCAGTGAGTGGTATTATTGGACTGATCTTTTGGTGGGAAATGTTCTTCATTTTAGATAATGAAAGCATTCCATTACTACCAACCCAAAGAAATACGACCTCTCTAAGATATACGGTTTATGCCGAAAAGGTACGAAGTTGGACTAATTTGGAAACATTGGGCAATTTACTTTATACCTACTATTCCGTCTGGTTTTTGGTTCCAAGTCTTATTTTATTAGTAGCCATGATTGGGGCTATAGTACTGACTATGCATAGGACTACTAAGGTGAAAAGACAGGATGTATTCCGACGAAATGCTATTGATTCTAGGAGGACTATAATGAGGAGGACGACAGACCCACTCACGATCTACTAAAAGGAAAGTAGCTTGATATTGGTTCAAATCCAATTCGTGAGATGGCAGTGATCTTTAGCTGGTCATGGCCATAAGATGCTCTTTTCCTCGGATCCCGCATGGTGAGTGGACGCATCACAGCTAACCACCTGAAGTAAAGAGATTTCGTCGATGATGAGAGAAATTTCATAGAATAGGATCTCTCGTTGACATAGATAGAAAAATCGATCTTGAGGAAAGAGTCCTTCATTCATGCCTTTCCTTTGCCACAAAATGACAAGGAAGACCTTGTTGATGCGGTTGCGGGACAAAGAAAATCTTCTTGATCGTTTTCTTTTCGTCGATCCGGATAGGTTTTTGTGCCACCTTCGAGAATAGTCCCAGCTAGCTAAAGAGGAACTTCTAGTAACTAATGAATCCGAGGTCTACTCCACAACAGCGATAGCCCGCCGGTTTTCTTTGCTTTGAGGCCGATTTAAAGCACTCGTCTCAGTCTTTCCAGTAGAGACAATCCTTGCTCAGAAGCAGTTTTAGCGTGTTTAAAGGCCGGGTCCACCCTGATGTGAGACAGACGAAAAGGACTTCACCAGCGTTTGTGATATATATGTTGTTAGGCAAATTGAACCGTTTGGGTGTCGGCGAAGAGGAAGACCAGCCCACGGACCCTTACTTTCAGATGTGTGGTTTCAGCATACCGATAGAAAGAGCAATGAATGGAAGCTGACCCCTTCCCTCGACAAGTTCAGTTGTCTGGTCCATAACATTCATAGTTGGACTACTCTACCTACACGGGAACAAGTTCCATACAATCATATTTGGGTAGGGTTTCCGCCATAACTGGCTTTACTAAATTCGATCCCACCTCGCTGTGCCCTCAGCTCTTCCTCAAGTGTTAGTACCATTCCTCTTTCGTTGCCCTTACCATCACATTTATGATAACAAATTAAGAAAAGGTTTCGCCAGCCTTGCTCCATCAACTAGAGTTGGGTATCCACCTTCTTTGTCAGTGTTATTTTCTGCCTTTGCTCATACCAGGCTTCCTCATCATGCATGGCCAAACTTTATATCTACTGTGATTCATTTACTTAGTAACGAGTGCTCGCGCTCCGCTTCTCTTCCCTTTGCCCGCTATTCACTTCACTCGCTTGCTTGCCACGCCTTTCAACTCACTTTACCAGGAACTACACAGACGGATCCTCAGACATATATGAATTACAAGCTCATATCCGTCAGCATCGAATCAATAGCAATAAGAAGTTCTTCTTCATTCTCTTGCTCCGTCTTACCTAATCAGTAGCACTTATTGACTTATAGCCTCTTGACTTCCCTATTTATTACAAGGAAAATCGACAAAACTTCTTGCCTCAGTTTTGTTAACCATCAAAGCCGGAAGGTAGCTTTCTGGCGGAATTTCTGGTGGGACAGGTCTACGAACCTTTTCTTTGTAAAGACTTGGGATAGGCAGAAATGGAGACCGGCGTAGAAGAATAATATGAAACTCCCAGTCAACGATTGAAAGGCAAGGTAAATTAGTTCATTCGGGTGAGGAAGTTCACTCGTTAGGGCGAGGCCGAGACGAAACCTTAATAGAATATATAAGGATATCAAGATTCCAGGGGAAGACTACTCTTAGGAAATTCTCCTTGAATCCAGCAGTGGCGATAGAGATCGAGTCAGTAACCGCAGCTCTCTCGTCTTTTGTCGGATCGGAGGGGCGGATAAGGTAAAGATCCCACAGCCAGCTCAAGTGAAGGCTAAGTCTGAAAACTGCAGAAAAAAGTCTGTATCTGAGAACGAAAATCCCCTCCCACGCCTTACTCTTCGAATGCTTGGGGCATAGTTCATAGAAAGATTCATGCTAAGGACTAGCGTAGCGCTCCGTTGCTGCACTCTCGAAAAGCATACTTCCCGATTAGGACTATGAAACATGGAGAAAGGAGTCGACAGGCTTGCTATCGAATGGAATAGAATAACCACATTGCCGAATGCAGTTAGCTAGAAAAGCTGCTCATGACCCGGTGCCTATAGAAGAAGTTCTTGTCGGACTCCTTCAGCCCACATCAAGACTATGTTCTGGTTTTGTAGCTTAGTCGGCTTTTCCTAAAGTAAAGTAAGGAGGTAGTTCGACTAACTTGAAGGCAGGCAATTGCCGTATAAGACAGAACTCTTCACTCGGAATCGAATCCGCTCTTCCATAAATTTGAAGAAGGAAAGGCGGCTAAGCCGTTGGGCTTGGCTTTGAGGATTTGAAGTGAAGTCTTGAATGATGCTTTGAATGGCGTAGTACAGGAATAGCCTAGTTCCGTAGCCAAGGCAAAGGAATCAACAGGAATCTATTGTATCTTAGTTTCCGCATTGTAATACTAGCATACAAGACTAGCCTCCCACTCTGGGGATTCTGGTCATCTGAGGAAGGCCTTTCGTAGGCGGATCCTCTTTAGTCACAAAACTTCTTCCAGGTGGAAGGTTCATCACTTCTTTCAAGTCTCGTTAAAGAAGACGATATAAAGCTTTCCATGAATGAAGGAATAAAGCAAGCAAATAGGCATTCATAGGTAACATCAATAGATGCATCGGTCGAGCTGCCTTCCCTCATCTCTCTATCGGGAACGGGGAATAGACGGAAGAGCTGTCTTCACTCTCCATGAAGAAAAGGTCCGTAACGTGGGGCTTTCATTAGCCAAAAACTGGAATTTCGGGTCTGGGACAGCGGAATCGAGAGCCTCTGTTCAATCTCCCTCGCATCTGCCACCTATATTCTACTTGGGTTCTTCCCAGGATATGCTATCCAACATACCTTCTTTCGTCGAAGCTTACATCTGAGACTTCGTATCTAGAAAAGAAAGTCCTCTCGCGATCCACCAAGAAAACGTATGCGCTAACGCGCAACGGCTTTCGCGGTAGTCGCTCATCCGTTGCTTGTTGGGCCTTTTCGCTCTTTGGCTCAGCGCTAAGTCGAATGATGATCAGGAAGTCTATAGCTAATGGGCAGGATTCCTCTTATCTTATTTAGCTACGAGACCCACCTTCCCCCTAGGACAAAGGAAGGCTCTTTCGTGCAATGCAACATTGCTTCTAGCGCTGTACTACAATTCCTTTACTGAATTAACTAGGAAATAGATCCTTGAGTTCGAGAGAAGCTGTCCTGCTCGCTCGGAATGGAATCGGTTTCGATCGAATGTACGACGGATCATGAAACTCCCGACTTATTATGGACTAGCCGTCGCTAACTCTAGATCAAATATAGAAGTAGGAATCGGGTTGTAACCGAAGCCTGTGATATGGATAGGCGTTTTCAGGATCAGCGGCTAGGCGCCTTGATCGCTGGAACATTGGAATGTATGGTCTCCATCCGAGAAGTCCAGTCTGGCAGACAAACTGATACTGACATTCCAAGGAAAGGGAAATGGGAAGGAAGGCCTGTCGAATAGTCGTTGGCCTTGAAAAATATCAAACCACATAAGCCTCGCGCGGGTCGGCAACCGGCTAAGCTCGCTCCTTCCAAGGGCTCCTCAGGACATTCTCCTTTCTGGATCTTTTACGACCAGGAGAAGATATTCTAATATGTGTAGGCGTAAGATGTACTCCTCAAATACTGCTGAGCTAGACCTTTCAGTTTCCGACGCATGGTCAGATTGCCACACCGGCAGGCTATTCCAAAGACTGCGAAGAATTCGAATGAGGCTATGAGAAGGAAGCCGTTGAAAAAGCTGATGGCGGGTGCCGATGTCTTATTAGAGTGGTGAACTACAAGCGAAGAAGTTCCATCCGGTTGAGGACGAACTACTTTAGTGTAGTCTTTTCTTTCAGACAAAAACAAGGCAAGGGGTAAATCTCAAGATCACGAGCGTTCCGCTTCCGGACCTAAAACTCTTGCTTTTGCCTTGGAATTTCCACTTGGGATTCCAGCCCTGGTACGGTACGAAGTCCTTCCTCCATGAAAGGATCGGGCTGTTGGCTCGGGCAGAAGGTGGAAAGGCTAAGAAAAAGCCGCTTCCTAAGTCACTCAGGTATGGCTTTGGTTAAGTAAATTGACTCCATCTTCGCCAGTAGCCAAGGTAGGCATAATCCGCGTGAGCTCTTTAAAGCCTTTCGTGCCTCACTTCACTGGTGCTCTTCGCAAGATCTTTTTTGAAGCAACAAGAATTCTTTCCTTATTCAAGGGTCTCGTTTTCCCGTATGGGCTTTCCCCAAGGTGTAAAAAGTCTTATCTAGCTAGATCCTGAGATCTCGCGGCTTAGTAATCCGCATCCGCGGAATCCGAATCATCCGCCGAAACAGACGCTGAAGAGGGGAAGAGTTCCAACAACCGTGATCCCAATTCCTCGTTTTTGACATGCTACTCACGGCGTAAGAGGATGAATTGAAAGAAAGAGCTAAAGCTCCCATTGGAAAGAATTGCTGGAAGAACAAAGGCCGACTCAACAAATGAACGAATGAGCAACTCGCCAGGCTCGAACTGGCACTGGGCTTATATTAAAAAAAATATCGCCAATCTTACCTCTCTCGAATCTGTCCTTGCTCCCCTTGAACCTCTCCAACACAGTGGAGTACTTCGAAAAGGGTGCTTTGATAGAGGCTCAACCGATAGGGAAGGACATCAATCAACATTATTTCTCGGGCAGTTGATTGACTAGTTCCTGCATCTCGGAGTTGAGGCTCTGACAAGACGACTATCTACTTAGTCTTTCTTCTTAGGACTCTGGGGGAAGACTTCGGGCCTCTCAGGTTGAAGCCGCTTCTAAGCCAATTCAATTACTTCTCTTTAGTACCGGTATAACATCGACTACTAAAATACTAAAAGTAGAAGGGTTATCCAGATCCACTAGATTTTAGTGCGCTGAATAATTGTCCCCGTACGGAAAAAAGTCAGCAGTTGAGGCAGTTACGGTTGATGAAATAGCCTACTATGTTTCGGAAAAATATGCTTTACCTGCCCTAGCTCTTTCGGTTGAGCTAGTAGGAGGGTTAGCCAGTTACGGCTGCTAAGTCAGAATTAGTACCATCAGGTTTTGAAGTTGAGGAAGGAAGGTCTGTAGTCCCATTGTCTCTCTCCCGCGGTCAAGGAAGTAGGTTCAGAAAGTGAGGGGTGCTTCCTTAGTAAAGAAAGTAGTCCCTAATAAAGACATTACTCTCTGTTGATTGCATCTCTTAAGCGATAGTCAATCAAGCAAGTAGGCTCGGCAAAGAAAGCCGGTTCGGGTGAGCGGTGAGCAAGGAAGCCGGACCAATAGGCTCGGTTGAAGAAGTTTCTGTTTGTTACACACGCTTTAGAGCTAGATATAGTTAGTGTGCCGCGCTTGATAGAGAGGGATGAGTCCCTGTCTGCGATATAAGCCCTGTTTACCTTATCTATCTTGGAATGAGGGGGGTTCCTTACCCTATTTGAGGAATACGAAGATTAGTACCCTTCCTTAGTGCATAGAGAGGAACTAATGAAGCAAACAAGCCCTTCCTACTCTGACTTAGCAGGTTCGGGCAGTTGAAGGTTGAATCATCTTCAGACGATAGGTCTTCAATTGACGACCTCTTGAGTCATCCTAATACTAATATAGAAGAGGAATCGGACTAGGTTTCGCCCATTAGCTAATCCGGTTGAGTATGAGGGTCCTAGTTCTTAGTTGAAGTACTACTTGCTCGCGTATCAACCTGCTTTTCTGGATTTAGAAGCGGTCGATCGAGGAGGCCCACGCTTCTTGTGTTGAAGTAAGTACACCGGTGACGTATATAAGAAAATGGGTTCTTTCCTCAACTAAGAAAAAAATTAGTAATTAGTAAGATAAGTGAGAAAAATTTCAAGAAGCGAGACAGGATCGTAGGCTAGATTCAGGCTATCCGAGATCGAATCATCTAGTTGCTTGTACTTTTCTTTTTTTTCGAGATAGAATGAGTTCAAATGCTTTCCTTTCCCCTTTGGAACAAGCTCATGAGCTACGTCACTACTCACTGGTTGTCCACCTGTAATGGGATTTCAACTTAACTAGAAGAAGAGCTTTACAGACCCCCGAACTAGTATAAAGAAAGCATCTTCGGTGTAGTTAAGCAACTCAGGTGTCATCCTGAGCGATGGAGAGCATATCCATCTTGCCGCGCAACCTATTTCGGATGCGCAGAACGAAAAGCCTTTCTTAAGAATGGTTTTCCTCTCAAGGAATCAACTAAGGAAAGGAGCGTAGCCACTCGACCAGAGGGTTCCAAACCTGACACTCGTTTCCTCCTCCGCTACTAGTCTTCTTTCTTTTCCTGCTGCAGGGCCCATATACGAAGCTTTAATGACTAAACCCTTTCCTCTTTGGATTCTAGGGTCTAGAACCCGGTGGTAAGGTAAGCAGCCTTTACTTTAACCTTTGCTTTTCAAGATTCTTTGCTTTCCTCGCCTTGATTCCTTTTTTGTTCGTCTTTTTTCTTTAGCACGAGAGTTGGCTGGTAGGTAATGAAAGGGAAGTGCAAGCCGGAGGTAAAGCAGCTGAAGCTACTCATGCTGGCTCTCTCTTATCTCCTTAGCGCGAGGAATCTTTCTTCGCATCTATTCCCCACGCATTAATTCCTTTAATGACTCCAGTTTCGGGGTTCATATGGACACTCCAGGACTCTTTTTTCGAGTCAAAGATCCAAGACCTTCTTGTTCATTAATAAGATAGAAAGACAAAGCGCACACTATGCAGCACCGGCAAGGCAATGGATGAAATAGAAAGAAAAAAGTCTAGATCGCTACTCAGGTGTGAGAGGTTGAAGTCAGTTAACGAGCTTTTCCCACAACCAGAGGGGAGAGAGAGGTTTGTTATCTTACTCGCTCGCACTAGAATCCCCTATTCCTGCTTGACCTTGGGACTTCAATTGGATGCGCTTAGCCTTAGGAAGCACTTAATTAATTTCATCCTTTACTTATGCTTCTCACCTACTCAAAAGAGATTGAAAACTACCGAATCGGAAAAGGTTTCGAAGAGCGCAGAAGGTAAGTTCGGTGGTAAGATCGGAAGGGGAGATTCACGGGTAACTTCGGAGGGAAGGGAAACCTAAATTCCATAGACGTGGCCCACGCGCCTCATCAGCGTAAAAAGGAGCCGCTAGTAATAGCGTCTGATTTCTTCCTTTTTCCGCAATCCCACTCTGTTGTTGTCGGTACAAAACCGAAAGGTATATCCTAAGAGGTATCACCTCTTCCTTTTGAGAGTGATATAAAGAGTCACAATCCAGGAGATATTTGTGTTATTATTTCCACATTCCAAATATTTAGTGACAAGAAATCGTGTGTGCGTCTTTCATGGCAAGAGAAGCTCGATCGTGCTCGTGCTAGAACGGATAGTGGAACTTCTAGTTTATGTGGTTTTGGGGTATTGAATTGGATTGCAAAAGAAAGCTGGACTCCTCTTAAGATTGATAGTAAGAGATTGCCGAACCAAAGTATTCAGCTTTTTTCACACCCCTTTTATGATGCATAGTATTTCCGCAACCTTTATTCAATCTCCGGATCGTATTATAGGGTTACAAGATCCTCTTAAAGGGTCCTCTCGAATTCCATCCTTTTTTCTACTCGATGCGATCAACTACTCCTATATCACCGACATCAGGTTTGTACTCTTTTTATGCCTAATCTTGGGATTTGGTGGAGCCCCATATACTTCTTTTTAATAATTAGATCTGTTGTTCGGTAAATCATCTGAATCTCCTACGTCCTCAGCCTTGCCCACCACATTCAAATGGGCAGTTGGGACTGCCTATGCCTTGCCTATTTTGTGAAAACGGCGTTCCCAATCTTATTAGCAACCTTCAAGACTTTCACCCTAATATACCATCCTAACATTTCGATCCTTTAGAGATCAGGTCCCATCAAAGAGCGGTATCCATGTCGATAATGATCGGGGCAATCTTTTTTAGTCTGGAACTGCCCTTGTATAATAAGCCATTTCTATTGGTTAACGAGTACGATGTTCCTCTTCCTTGATTTAGTCAAATTTTTCGAATAGAGGGGGGTTGTCTTGATTGAGGTTGTTTGGAGTGCAGATGGAAGTGTTGTCGGGGTCCGAGTGTAGTCTAGTCAATCTTGTTGGCTATACGAGCGAGAGATTCCTGGTCAGTTAGAATCTCGTTTGAATTTAGAGTTTAAGATTCCCCGTTGCGGCCTCGGCGGGGAGGGGTGTGGAAAGCACTATAAGTTAGTTGACTTCAAATCGTCTGCTTTTAATCGGCGAATCGTCTTCTCTTATGCTATTAGTTGTTTTCCGGGGTTTCACTCTATGTTCCAGAGTTGCTCTCCATTTGCAACAAGAGGGACAAAGCCAAACCAAATTTATTTTGTAAAACCCCACGCCTAACTAAGCTGTTAGTCAGCCCAATAAGGCAAGGGCAAGCAACGAGTCAGAACCGGTGCTGGAGAGCCTACCCTCGTTCCGCAGCCTAGGTTTTACATTAGGCGCAAAAGGTGAGAAGATTCGGTCCGCCAAGTTAGATGGCACCCTGGTATCTCCCGAAAAGAGAATGCGGTTGCAGTCGAGTTACTATACGCAAAAAAGAGCGCGTAGTGAGCCGATAGGACGAAGTCAGCTTGATCTGTGCTCCGCTTAGTTTCTGCCTATGAAGATCCTAATAAGGGCGTTAAGCATTGACTTTTTCTTATTATAAGATGATCCCTATCTTTACTTCTCTTGGGGATTCACTCGGCGAGAGAGCCTTTAATGTATAAAATACAACCCTTTTTGTTGGACTAATTTTATGTTCTTCGGCAACAGAAGGGGAGTACAGTTCCACTCCACAGGTATTGTTTGGTGGATCCATTGAGACTTGGTAGTGCAAGTCTCTGGCTACTAGATAGTAGGCCCACAGAGTCAAGTACAATGGATATTCAGGGGTGTCACCAGAGGGAGGATAGGAGGAGTAAAACCTGAATAAAGCGGGACCAAAGCGGCGCTCACTAAAGGGTTCAATTGTCTCTTTGGTGTAAAAGGCTTCGAAACACTCCTGGAAGGAGCAAGTGGTTCCAGGAGAGAGCCTAAGAGCATCTACATAACAAGCAAAATTCTCCTCGGAGCCAGAAGTCAGTCGCTCTTTCAGTTCATTGGCTCCAAACGGAGGAAAGTAAGCATGGATCCAACACTTTAGGATCCAAAGAGGACCATGACCAGAAATGGGGGAGCCATCTCCTATTTGATAAGTCAATGTTTTCAACCCCCTGTATAAGCTGGCTAATACCAAAGGAGCCATGTTGACTTTTTGGCCATTGGCTAAGATAATGGCTAACTTAGCAA